CACATAAAAATGACATTGCCATAAATTGACAAGGTAATACTTCCACTTATTCATCAGAAGTGGCGTATCTTTTGAAACCAGAATCGATTTTCCTTGATATCGAACATAATGCATGAAAGGATCCTTGAAGACCCGTAAGATAGCCGAAAAATAATTAGCAAACACTTTGCCAAGATGTTCGATTTTTCCATAGAAATATATTCGTTCAAAAAGGCCCCTATAAGAAGTTAATCGGATATGAGAAGATTGGTTACGTAGAAAAAGTACAATGGATTCATATTCACATACATAAGAATTATATAGGAACAAGACTAATCTTCGATTTCTTTTTGAAAAAAAAGAAATCAATTTTTTTGAAGTACTAAGACTATTCCAATTAAAATACTCGTGAAAAAAGAACCGTAATAAATGAAAAGAAGAGGCATCTTTCACCCGGGAGCGAAGGATTTGAACTAAAATTTCCAGATGGAGGGGATAGGGTATTAATACATCTGACACATAATTTAAATGTGGGAATTTATCCTCTAAAAAAGGAAATATTGAATGACTTGATCGTAAATTATAAGATTTTGCGATTTCTTCTTCCTCTAAAGAAGATACTAATCGTAGGGAAAATGGAATTTCCACAATGACTGCAAACCCTTCTGATAGCATTTGAGAATACAAATTTTTGTTGTACCCCCAAAATGGATTTTTGTTAGAATAATTAGTGGAAAAAAAAAAATGATTCTGGTGATACATTCGAGTAATTAAATGTTTTACCATTAGTAAACTGTATTTTTTGTCACAACCGTAATTTTCCAACAAAATGGATCCATTTAAAAAATGATCATGAGAAAATGCATAAATATACTCCCGAAAAATAAGTGGGTATAGGAAGTCACGTTGCCGAGATTTCTCAAGTTCTAAATATCCTTGAAATTCCTCCATTTAAAATTTGATTTGAACTGGGGATACTATAATGGATTTATTGGGTTATCAAATGATACATAGTGCGATACAGTCAAAACAAGGTATTACAGTAAAAAATAATAGATACCTCGTAAATAGGTAAGACTTATCAACGGACTCTCTATCCTCTCTTTTCTTTTGCCATCTAATGGGTTTATATTTTAGGATAAAAAAGATAGTTAGAAATCCTTTATTTTTTCAACCCAATCGCTCTTTTGATTTTGGAAAAAAGCTCTTTATCAATATACTGCTTCTTCTACACATTCCCCTCTACCTCATACTGTAGAGGAACTAATAGTTAGGACTTAGAAAAAAATCGAGAACTCACTCATAAGAAAAGTCCTTCCCGCATCAAGCACTAATATAGTTTTAACGTCTAATTAGATCGGATAATCATTCGAATTAAGAACATAAGCCCGTTACTTTTTATTTCTCTATAATTGGAGCATAGGGCTCTATCCATTTATTCATTCGACCCGACTTGACTTTTTTTTTTTTTCCGCATCAAGAATTCAAACAAGGTTTGGCCCAATCTAGTAAGGTAAAAATATTACTAAATTTTCCATTGATACGACATGCTGCTTTTTCCATTCATTCCTTTCAGGATCAGTCGCGGTCTTACAAACTCTACCGATAGTATGGACGAATCTGTTACTTCATAGAAATGTGTAAAAGATGCTAGCCGCACTTAAAAGCCGAGTACTCTACCATTGAGTTAGCAACCCCAAAAATATCAAAAATTTTTCTGTGTAGATACAATCGGAATCAAAAAAAAAAGAAATTTAATTACACGACGTAATCAAAATATTCCAATAAAAAAAAAATCACACAAAAGTCACTTTTTGTATCACAGAAAATACAATGAGACCATTATACACGATCGGATTATATTTGTTTGATACACTGTTGTCAATATGAATGTGAATAGTGAAAAACGACTACAATGGAGAAAACAAAAGAATTATAAATGAATAAAAAACAAATGGAAATAACAATTTCAATTGAATAAATATATTTCAATTTTAAATAGATAAAAAAATATAATAAGAGAAAATATTCGAATAATAATAAATAAGAGAAAATAGTGAAAAAAACTACGGACTTGGATTGGCACTATAGAGATAATCAATATAGATAGACATAAAAGATGTAGGCGAAAAAAGAAATTAAGGAAGAAGTAGAAAAAAAAAAATATATATCGGGTTTATTCAAATTCAAGCCATAAATATAAATAACTAAAAAAACTTAATCCCCTTTTTTGATTTTATTTGTTCATATAATTGCAACAAAATTACCCCATTAATGGGGTAATGTACAAATTTGATTTATAGTCTATAACCAATTAGTTCATTTAGGCACTTGATTGCTCTTTTTTCTATTCATCTTAGATCAATTTATATCAATAAAATAAAAATAGATTTGTCTCGTTATCGAATACGGAATTTTAAGGTAATAAGTGTAGTATGAATAGAACAAAAGAGGGGGAAATAATAAAGAAAAGGTTAGCCAAAGCTATATACAAGTTATCCACACCCTCTTTTTTTTATTTCATTATTTTTTTATTTCATTAATGGAATTTCGGTTATTGATTAAGGTGAAGTTCCGTAAAAACCCCTGCCTTCTTTAAAATATCATGAACAGTTCCTGTAGGTTGAGCACCCTTTTCAAGGAAATATAGAATAGCAGGAACATTTAAATAGGTTTGATTCTTTATCGGATCATAAAAACCCACTTTACGAAGATCTCTTCCTTCTCTTCGGGATCGAACATCAATTGCAATGATTCGATAAACGGCTCATTGGGATAGATGTAAATTAACAATACCCCCCCCCAGAACCGTATAAGAAGTTTTCTCCTCGTACGGCTCGAGAAAATTCAAAGTTATGGATAGAATTCTAATTAATGTCAAATAGATCCATAGATTATTAAATCAATTAGACTATGATTTAAATCCTTTTTTCTTATTATTTTTTTTATTCTAAAAAAAAAACTCATTCTTATCCCCATAACTCAAGTTGGATAACTCTCACTCAAAGGAAAACAACCCTTAAGCATTTCATTTATTGAGCGGTCTCTAACCCCTTTATTTTTGCCTGTCTCCTTTAGAATCTATTTCGATTCTTCATTCTGATCTAGTTTAGTTATTGAGACCATTGAAAAAGATTTTTCCTTGTTCGGGATCCTTTATCCTTACCTTGAATCATTGGGTTTAGACATTACTTCGGTGATCTTTAATCGTTTCAAAATGGCAGCAACATACCATTTTTTGTGATTTATTTTTATCAAAGAATCATATAAATACTGGATTCTCGCGTGATACACTTTTGATCAAATTTGACGTTTGAATTTGAAACTTGTTCGAATTGGATCCTTTCGATTCCTATACCGAACATATACTTACGAAGTAGTTTTAACTTATTGATTGATACTAACCCTAGATCTCTGCCCTTGATAAATAAATACTTTCTACTCGAGCTCCATCATGTACTATTTACATCAAAACCCTCAAAAAACGAGGGCTCGAGTGGAACAGAACAAACGATGTCGAGTCAAGAGCATCTTCATTCCTATATAAAATGGTGGGTGTAAGAATCCACAGTGGATCATGTCCTTCAAGTCGCACGTTGCTTTCTACCACATCGTTTTAAACGAAGTTTTACCATAACCTCTAATTTCTTGAAACTGGTATGTAATTGATTCATTGATGGAATCATGGATAGTCATTGGTTTAGTTGGTCCATAGTAATCTATACTCTTATGACATGGGTAGTTTTTGAAAAAGTCTTAGCAATAATTCAATTTAAATAAATTGAAACCCATATTTTATTGTATATATTGGATATATAATATTTTTTTGTATGAGTGCAATATTTATTTCTCTATATATAGATATTTTCTATATAGAGAGAGAGATTTTTTAAATTTCTATAAATTAAGAAATAATTAATTACGAATAATTAAGAATCTCCATTTTTCAATTTATTCATAGAATGGATTTACGAGTTTCACACTTCTTCGCGTGACTCATAAGAAATCATTAAAAATATTTAATTAATTGAAAATTTCCTACCTCAATATTATTATTTGAATAAAGTTTTGTAATAAAAAAGGATTTCTTACATTTTATTATCATAAAAAAATGGATATTCGAATTAACCCATCAATGATTTGAAAGAAATAGATAGATCAAAAATAGAAATAAAACGATAAAAATCCATAATAACAATACATACATATCAACATTTTCTGCCTAGTTTATTTAACTTAAGAGACTCAATAATCTTTCCCTAAAATAAAGTGAAAAAGATGTATGAATAACATCTAATTGTTACTTGGATTTACAATTATTCATTACAGACAAACACAAAATATGAAAAAATGAGGTGAAAAGAAATACATAATATGTTACATATGTAACTTGATTCTTTGTTAATCAGATTCGGACAGATATGAAGATTGATATCTTCCATTATGGATTAACTCCTATGTACCCCCCCAAGTATATAGAGTAGATGCATCAAAAATTAAAAAAAAAAAGGATCCTACGGGGAACTGGACTAGTTCCGGAGGTGTTGGACTATCTTGTATAAGTCCAAAGTCAACCAGATCTAGATTAAACGATTGTTCCTACCTATTTTTTTTTTTTGATTTTACTCTAAATTTGAGTACCTTAAATCGGTCTTAAGAGACTTAAGACCATTGATTGAATTCAATTAGTGCCAAAAATACAAGACCTTCGTATTTCTAATTCACAAATACAAAAAAAAAAATAATAATAGAGTTTCACACAACATTTAAGGGATAGAGAATAGGCGAGGCTTTCGCATTTCGATTTGAAATGCATCATTCGAAGAAAATAAGAAAGAACAATCGCCTTCTATCTATATCTAATACTAGACTCTTAAGCATAAGGTTGTTTAAAAGGGCAATCTTTATTTAGTCTGATATGATATCGAATAGTTTTCTATATATCTTAGAATATACTATTAGATATATAATACGCATACTCTGGGACGGAAGGATTCGAACCTCCGAATAGCGGGACCAAAACCCGTTGCCTTACCACTTGGCCACGCCCCATTTATATTCAACACTAATAAACACTAATATTGGTAGTGGTTGGTCGTCAATTCCAGTACAAATATTTATAGAAAAAATGAGATTGTTGCTCGGATTTTGATACGTTTATAGATCAAATTAAACTGGATTTATTGATCATTACATATAATTCCATTAAGATATTGTATGAAAGTAGGATTTCTTCTATTCTCTTTTTATTTGAGAATTTAAGGATTTTTGATTGGCTGAGTTCAAATCAAAGAAAGGTTTTTTGACCTACTTTATGTTATTAATTTTTCCCTTATCCCTTATATCATAGCAATAATAGGGGATTAATAACTCACTCAAATCAAAAGAAATACAATTATCTTCAAGAACAAAGAAAAAAAAAAAAATTGTTATGCTTAATATCTTAAGTTTCATCGGTATCTGTCTTAATTCTTTCCTTTATTCAAGTAGTGTTTTCGTCGCCAAATTGCCTGAGGCCTACGCTTTTTTGAATCCAATAGTAGATGTTATGCCAGTAATACCTCTATTCTTTTTTCTATTAGCTTTTGTTTGGCAAGCTGCCGTAAGCTTTCGATAAGATTTTTAATACTGTCCGAGACAAATTCATGATTTACTAGAAAAAAAAAAGATTCTAACTAGTTATAAGATCAGATAAGTCGTACATACAGTCTGAACCTTTGAGTTGAGTCCAATATTGAAATTCTTCTATAGCTGTGATAAATCTGGATCACTCTCATTTTCTTATTCTTACTTTTTTCCATTGAACGACTCTGTTAGAGTCCCCCACAATATATCATTGTGGGTATGAAATCCAATTTTTCGTAATGAACAACTCAACTCTGAAAATTTTTTCCTATTTCTAGAAATAACTTCACTGTATTTCTTGGTGAAAAATAGGTTAAAATAGAGAATCTATTCTCTTAAAAAAAAAAAAAAAATGATCTTGGAGATTGTGTAATGCTTACTCTCAAACTATTTGTTTATACAGTAGTAATATTCTTTGTTTCTCTCTTCATTTTCGGATTCCTATCTAATGACCCGGGACGTAATCCGGGACGTGAAGAATAAAAAAAAATCTGATTTTTTCCTTGCGTGATTTTGAAATGTTCTTAAAATTTTATCTATTCCACATCTTTCCTCAACTAGAACTATAAAAAAATACCAAGTAATTGACAGAAACGGAAAGAGAGGGATTCGAACCCTCGGTACAAAAAACTCGTACAACGGATTAGCAATCCGCCGCTTTAGTCCACTCAGCCATCTCTCCCCAAATTGAAAAAGGATAATTACTATGATACGTTGTATAAAAATAGAAAATAAAGGCTTGAAAAAAGCCCTTCTTTATCTCTCTTTATTATCTTTATCTACCATTATTATATAGATATATAATTATATCTATGGATATCTATAAAATAGATAAAAATTTTTATCAGCAATTCCATTTAGATAAATTAGATAAAATCAAGTAAGGGCTCAAAAGAAGAGATATCTCCAATCCTAATATATAAATTATATAAATAATACCAATATATTAAAGATTACTCAAAATATCTATTTTAAAATAAATAAAGTACCTCTTTTATTTCATCCGAAAAGTCCTTTTCTTTTTATTTCCACGGCCTGGCCTGGTCAGTACCTAGCCGGGCTTTTTTTGTTCCAATGAATCGTAAAAATAAAAATTATTTATTTTATTTGAAAACACAAAATATTTTTGAAAAAAAAAATAGAAACAACAAAAATCATAAGAAGAATTGTTATTTCGATTCCTATGATACAGAAAAAGATGATATAGAATCAAGGTGCCATTCCTTATTATTATTCTTTATTACTTTCCGGGAATAAAAAAACTTGTTATTTAGTTAATTAAAATGAGTCCTCTTTTCCTAATCTCATTAGTCGCCCTGACGAAAATACGTCAACGCTCGAATTTTCATGATTCTTTTCTGATCCGATCGTTTTATTACTACGCCTTATTTTCGTCTTCGACAAAAGGTCAATTTATATGCAATAATTGCATTGTAGCGGATATAGTTTAGTGGTAAAAGTGCGATTCGTTCTATTAATCCCTTAATAGTTAAGGGATCCTTCGGTTTTATTAATATTCCGATCAAAAACTTTATTTCTTAAAAGGATTAAATCCTTTACCTCTCGATGAAAGATTCGAGGAAAAATATAAATTCTCGTGATTTGGATCCAAAAATCAGTTCAAAATTGAAAAAATCGGATCATGAAATTACGAAACATAATTTTATTGAATTGGATCAATACTTCCAATTGAAGGAATAAGTTATCCATGGATAAAGGTGGAATTTTTTCTAATCGTAACTAAATCTTCAATTTTGTATTTGTATAAGGGAGATTGAAGCAAAACAAAATAGCTATTAAACAATGTCTTTGGTTTACTAGAGACGTCGACATCGTTTTTTAGCTCGGCAGAAACAAAATACTTTTCCTAAGGATTATTTGAAATAGAAATAGGGA